GGCTCTTCCCAGAGGAACGATCTATTTTATTTGATTGATGGATCCAATATTATAATGAATTAAAAAAGAGAGTTAATGAATTAAAAAAGAGAGTGTTCTTATTCGAACCGCCTTGTGATCTTCAACCAATTATGTGCTTCAATATAATTACCTGGAGTAAGCGCTATAGCTTGTTTCCAATATTCAGCAGCTTGATCGGACCAAGCCTCCGCAATTTCAGAATCTCCCTGTCGAATGGCCTGTTCTCCCCGGCCGGAATAGGTGGGTCAATTCCTTCCCTTAGAACCGTACTTGAGAGTTTCCTACCTCATACGGCTCAGCAATCAATTCTTTTGGTGTCCCATCTTAATCTACCATATCTAACTGAATAAGATTTCTCGTAAATCTATCCCATTTTTTTTTTTCTCGGGTTAACCAGAAGAGGTTAATTACATGAGTTTCAAACTCTAATTTTGATCAATAATCAGTTTTATCTTTTCTCCCACCTTCAGAAGAACATAGGTATCTACCCCTATCGTTAGAATTTTCTGAAAGGTAACTATCTCGGTTTCATATAGAAATTCATATAGAATCTTTGAAAAGGACTTTCCTCCAGAAGAAAGAAAGGACTTACTATCTTTGGGATCTGATGCTACACCGCTGCTCAATACCTTAGTAGATCGACTCTATTACATAAGTTGATTCCTAACTTTTATCTCATATCATGACATAAGTAAGCAGTTCTTATTGTATCGGCCCCCAAACCTCGCTAATTGATCTTTACGGTGCTTCCTCCATCAATTAGATCCTTTATCCATAGAATCTAGTATATAGGCCATACCTATTTCTTCATATTTCGGCTCGTATGAAGTCTCTTTCTTTGCTACAGCTGATAAAAATCGTTGCTTTGGACGATGCATATGTAGAAAGCCTATTTTGTTTCTAGTATTTACTAGAAGATTTGATCTTTCTTTCCTTCTTTCTATAGTGGAGATAGCCGCACGTAATGACAGATCACAGCCATATTATTAAAAGCTTGTGGTAAGAATGGGTTTCGTTCGAGTGCCCGGAAATAATATTCCAAAGCCTTCGTATGTTCTCCGTTGCTTGTGTGGATAAGGCCTATGTTATAGAGTATATAACTTCGATCATAGGGATCAATTTCTGGTCGCGTAGCTTCATAATAATTTTGTAAAGCTTCCGCATAATTTCCTTCGGATTGAGCCGACATCCGTTACGGTCGTTCATTCTATTCAAAGAATCTCCGTTCCAGAACCGTACGTGAGATTTTCATCTCATACGGCTCCTCCCTTCTGTGCATAGTAATAAGGGAAATAATCCATGGAATCAAAAAAGATTGAAATATTTTTATTATGAACTGACAGGGGCTGGTGTTTTTACAAGAAATCTCTAGCCATCCTTCCTGCAAGAGGTCTGTCTTTTCTTAACACCAAGCGTGTTGGTGCTAGATAGAAATGGTAACTCCAACAATTTCTTTGTCCTCAACGCCCTCTATTTCCAGGAATTAGTCACTTCAACGATCTTCGATGGTTATACGGGTATCCAAAGTACGAACGAGATGGATGTTTGTTGTCCCAACCATTCTTGTTAGTCCCGATCCCGATAAGGAAAAGGAGTAATTTATAACAAAGTTTTCGTGTTGTTGATTCCTAGGTGTAGTGTTTCTTCCCCTATGCGGCCTATTGGTACTAGTGAAGTAGTATTGACCTGCAATACAGAACCTATCCTATAGGTTAACCTTTCGCTCAATACTAGAATCGACAATTGAAGCATCTGAGGCTGCATCAATCGGGGATACACGACAGAAGGAATTGTTCTATCTCCAAACTAACTTCACCTTCATCAAGCGTAGGTTTATTTCAAGAATCTTTTTTCTTTGTATCCCGAATCATGTCTCTTTCTCATAAGACTGAGGGCGGTAAATAAATAAAAAAAAAAAAGAATCAAATCGCACCATCTCTGTAATAGGTAAATGCCTCCTTTTCTCCTGAAGTTGTCGGAATTATTCGTAATAAGATATTGGCTACAATTGAAGAGGTCTTATCAATAAAATTTCCATTTATCCGAGATCTAGGCATAGTTAACAGTCCATTCAATAATTCTTCTCATTCCCCCTCGAGGGAAAATGATCCCACAAACAAAGGAATTGTACAGTACGAAATCACATAAAAACAAACAGACTCATTCTAAAAAAAAGGATGTGGACCTTCCACTCAAATTGTCCCTTTTGGACAGGGATAGATAGGAAATATTTGAATCCGATTGGATTTCATTCAAATTGAGTAGTATACCAATTATTACTATTTTATCTAAGTTGAGGAATCAAGGAATTTTTCCTACGGATTCTGAGAACTCGAGAAGTTTTTTTTTATCCCTCGAGCCTACGGAAGATCTTTCTTTGACGAAAAGTTTTCTATTTAGAATTTAATTGATCGGTCGTACCTGTATTGCAATAATATGAATGACTCGCGATTCACTCGGTTTCTGGGTCATAATCATAAGATTATGTAGGAGAGATGGCCGAGTGGTTCAAGGCGTAGCATTGGAACTGCTATGTAGACTTTTGTTTACCGAGGGTTCGAATCCCTCTCTTTCCGTACCTTCACCTAATTCACCAACGTTACCAACCGCAATGTATCAAATAACAATTGATACCATTATTCCAACAGTAAGACCTTTATTTGATAGAGATTCTTCCTAATTACTGTGGTATGGAAAATGCCGGAAAGAGTGGAAAAGAATGAAAATCTCACTGCTGATCCATTTGTGATACGTGAGTGGGAGAAAAATCCGGATCAAACCCCTTATTTACTTGACTTTGGCGAAAAAGGGGGGGCAAAATTGTCCGAAGCTTTGTTATTTTAGTTAGGTTCAAGTCTGACGAGAATAATATTCTACGACTAGCAACTCATTGATTTTCAAACCGATCCATTTACTATCTATTATTTGATTTACTAATCCTTTATATTGGGATGAGTGAAAAGTCAAATGTTTTGCCAATTCCTCGTGGGGGGATGAATCAATATAATTTTGAATCAAAGCTCTGGATCTTTGTTCATCTCTCGTAGTAATAATATCTCGGGGTTTGCAGCGATAACTTGGGATATCTACTATACGACCATTAACTAAAATATGTCTATGGTTAACTAATTGCCTGGCTCCAGGAATGGTCGAAGCCATACCCAATCGAAAAAGGATGTTATCCAAACGCATCTCAAGTAGTTGTAGTAAAACCTGCCCTGTTGACCCTTTGGCTTTTCCAGCTATACGAACATATCTAAGCAATTGTCGCTCTGTCAGACCATAATGAAAACGCAATTTTTGTTTTTCTTCTAGACGAATACGATATTGAGATCTTTTCCCGGAACGCGATTGGTTTCTAAGATCACTTCCCGGTCTAGGTCTTTTACTAGTTAGTCCCGGTAAAGCTCCCAGACGGCGTATTTTTTTGAAACGAGGCCCTCGGTAACGAGACATAAAGACTCCCCCCCTTTTTTTTTATTTATTTTATTGAAATTTCATTTTACAGAATAAACCTAAGTCAGACTGAACTAAACGATAAACGAAGATAAATCTACTGAAGTACTACAAAGAAGAATGATGAATTGTATCAATATCCGGATTATTTTGTATATATAGGAAGTTAAGGATCCTTTTCTTGATTTGTTCTGTAGAGATTTCACTGCTCCAATCAGTTTTTTATTCATAGTTGTAAGTTCCCACGACATAATAGATCGGTGACCCGACATTTGTAAAAGAAAAAAGGGAGGAGTCTTTTCAATATTCCTTGATCTCAAGGAGACATTATCAATCATGGAAAAAATCGGACAAATAGAGAAAAGCCGGCTATCGGAATCGAACCGATGACCATCGCATTACAAATGCGATGCTCTAACCTCTGAGCTAAGCGGGCTCACATAACAGAAATAGTGCATAGGAATTCGGTAAACTACCGGAATCTTAACTATATAATAATTAATATTAATAGAATGAAGAATCGAATTCTATTCCATTAAAAATGATTAATTAATATCATAAGAATATTCTTATATATTATAATATAACTATGACTATAACTATATAGAATTTTTATTGAAAATTCGAGTGATTGATATTATCATTCTATGAATTCTTATTATATTTTCTATTATTATTAGATTAGAAATTTGATTATTAGAAATTTCTATTTCTTTGATTTCGAATTTTTTTTCTTTAAATGCAAAATATTACATTTGAAATAATTATATATAACTATATCCATATTAGTTATAGCAGATTCTATTAATTCTAAATTCTATTAGATTAGAGCGGATCGGTCCTAAGGAAAGGATAAGATAAGAATGCAATTCAGATCATAATGAGACATTCCTCTGGTTTCATTCGGAAAGGGAGGAGATAGGACGAAAAAAAAAGAAGAATGAATATCGACCGTTCCAGTATTCCCAATCGCGCGGGAAAAATGAGAGGGAGAGAGACATGTATATGTGGGATATATCCATCCATATTGAATTGCAGATACATCAATGATAGAATCATTTCTGATTGGGCCAAATACTGGCCCACCGATAGAGATGAAAGAAGATGGGTAAGAAATAGGAGCAGACACTTTTTCGATATAGGAATCAGTATCTAATGAATTCAAGGGTTCCAACATAAGAGGGGGGATCACAATGAGATCTCGGCCTCATAAGGGGGATATGGCGAAATTGGTAGACGCTACGGACTTGATTGGATTGAGCCTTGGTAGGGAAACCTACTAAGTGGTAACTTCCAAATTCAGAGAAACCCTGGAATTAAAAATGGGCAATCCTGAGCCAAATCCTGTGTTCAGAAAACAAGGGTTCAGAAAGCGAGAATCAAAAAAAAAAGGATAGGTGCAGAGACTCAATGGAAGCTGTTCTAACAAATGGAGTTGACTGCATTGGTAGAGGAATCGAATCCTTCTATCGAAACTACAGAAAAGATGACCCTGTATACATACGTATACATACTGAAATATC